CTATTAATAAATACGAACACATTCCAACCAATTCCCAAAAAATATAAATTTGTATCAAATTTGAACTAGTCACTAATCCCAACATGGAAGTACTGAAAAAACTCATATAAGCAAAAAATCTCAAATATCCGTGATCATGAGACATATAATTATCACTATAAATCAGAACCATAATTCCAACAGTAGTGATTAATATTGACATAATAGAAGTAAGTGGATCGATCAAGTATCCGAATTCTAAAGAAAAATCATTATTTATAATCCAAGACCATACATATTGATAGACAGAACTGCTATTTATTTGCTGAATAGACAGATTCATAGAAAAAATCATGACTATACTTAACAATAAAACGCTCTGAAAAGCCCACATACGACGAAGACTTTTTGTTGCCGTCGGAAAAAGAAGAAGTCCCAACCCTATTAACATAGGAACTGGAAGTGGAAGAAAAGGTATTATCCACGCATATTGATATGTCTGTTCCATAAAAAAAGTTTTTTATTCTTAATTAATTGTTTCCGATTCACCGGATTTTACCTCTTTCGAAAAAAGTCAATAAAAAATCAAGATATGCACTAACTTATTGAATACTTTTATATTAATATTTATTCTGAGTCTTTTTAAAATCGTTCAAATATTCAAAACAAGAAGTTACTGTTGGTCAAATGATATGATTAAGTGACATATAAAAACGAATACTTATAATAGTAAAATGAAAATATAGCAAATTTAGGCTAAAAAGAGTACTTTATCTTGATATGAATTATAGGATTAACTAAGGGCATCGGTCTAATCAAAACTCTTGATTTTCATTAGTTTATTTAAACTCATTAACTAATTCATTATGGGATTGATTGTTTTCTATTTCAATCAAATTAGGTGTATTTTTTATCAAGTTTGACTAAAAAAGACTTAACAAAGTTTACAATCCTTTGAGGTATTTTATTACATGTAAATAAAGTATAGAATGAGGAAAATAAAGGTCTTTTAGGTTCTTTATTTATTTTATTAAGTTTGATTTAGCAGATTCTAAAGATATAACTTTGAGAGATAAACAACGAGAACTAAAAGTTCCAAACCAAAAATTTTTGGTTTTACGAATAGTGTATGGAATCAAAATTTTTTTATTGTTAGTTCGAGTCATTTTTGATCAAATTTTCACGGATCTTTGACATATCTATATTTCTTTTTATAAAGAGAATCTTATTTATATAAAGAGAATCTTATTTAGATAAAAAATAGATTAGATAATGAATAAGAAAGAAGAATTCGTTTTGAACAATAGATGTCTTTCACATCCAACTATAACAATGAGTAACTTTTAAATGGCAGTTCCAAAAAAACGTACTTCGATATCAAAAAAGCGTATTCGGAAAAATATTTGGAAAAGGAAAGGATATGGGGCGGCGTTAAAAGCTTTGTCATTAGGGAAATCTCTTTCTACCGGGAATTCAAAAAGTTTTTTTGTACGACAAACAAATAAGTCCTAAAATATCGGAATAATCAGAATGGGTTTGACTCAAAAAATGGGCTCAGTAATTTGTTAATATCAAAGTGAATATAAAATGAATAATTGGCAGTCCCTATTCTAATCAATATGAAATAGACCCTTCATTTTATATTTTATAAAAGAATTCTTCTGTTTTCTTAATTCTAAAAAAAAAAAAGACAAAATTTTTTATTTATTTTTAGTATATTTTCACTCAAATTTTGGTGGTGGGGAGTCTTCTTTTCCCCATCGACCTTTACAATAATGAAAAATTTTTATGTTTCTCGGAAAGGCCATATATAAGATTTTTAGTTCAAATAAATGAAGTGTTGAAACTAATTGATTCCATGTTAAAAAAAAATTTTTTGGATAACTTTCTGACTTCTTAATTGATTTACTATATGGAATGGAATGAGTTTTCTATATATCTCCTATTTTCAGCCCAATCAATATCAATAAAATAACTGAATTGTTGCAATATTATTGTGTCAATTTGGAGTAATCCAAAATAGACATATTTTAAATTACAAAATAGACATATTTTAAATTAATTGATAAGATTTATTTTTTGTTTCAAATTTATGAAATCAGATAAACCAGAAATCATGACAATAAAAGTAAAAAATAAAACTAATTAACCTTCAAATTGACTTTTGAACTCATTTTTTTATCAATTTGAATCTTTACTAAAAAACTTATTTGATTGAATTGCCTTGTTCAATCTCGACGATTGAATATAAATAGGGTATTATGAGTTCGAGCAAGCCGCTATGGTGAAATCGGTAGACACGCTGCTCTTAGGAAGCAGTGCTAGAGCATCTCGGTTCGAGTCCGAGTGGCGGCATGCCATCTTCTAAAAAAGATCCAATAGATCCTATAATAAAAAAAAATTAAATTCCCCATTTCTATTTATTAATTAAATTAATTAATATAGGAATTAAATTAATTAATATAGGGGATTCCCTCCCCTTTTTCATTTTTATGATATTTTCAACTTTAGAGCATATATTAACTCATATTTCTTTTTCTATTGTTTCAATTGTAATTACACTTCATTTGATAACCTTATTGGGCAATGAAAGCATAAAACCATATGATTCGTCAGAAAAGGGGATGATAGCTACTTTTTTATGTCTAACAGGATTATTAATCACCCGTTGGATTTATTCAGGCCATTTCCCACTAAGTGATTTATATGAATCATTAATTTTTCTTTCATGGAGTTTCTCCCTTATTCATATAGTGCCTTATTTCAAAATAAGAAAAAATGATTTAACCACAATAACTGCCTCAAGTACTATTTTTACCCAAGGCTTTGCTACTTCGGGTCTTTTAAATGAAATACACAAACCTACAATATTAGTACCTGCTCTACAATCGGAGTGGTTAATAATGCACGTAAGTATGATGATATTGAGCTATGCGTCTCTTCTTTGTGGATCATTATTATCAGTAGCACTTCTAGTCATTACATTTAGAAAGATTTTTTATAGTTCTAAAAGTAAGAATTTATTAAAATTAAATGAGGCGTTTTCATTTGGCGAAATCCAATACAAGAATGAAAGAAACAATCTTTTTCAAAAAACTTCTTTTTTTTCTGATAAGAATTATTACAAGGCCCAATTTATTCAACAATTGGATTATTGGAGTTATCGTGTGATTAGCCTAGGATTTATCTTTTTAACCATAGGTATTCTTTCAGGAGCAGTATGGGCTAATGAAGCGTGGGGATCATATTGGAGTTGGGATCCAAAGGAAACTTGGGCCTTTATTACTTGGATCGTATTCGCAATTTATTTGCATACTCGAACAAAGAAAAATTTGCAAGGAGCAAATTCCGCAATTGTGGCGACTCTAGGCTTTCTTATAATTTGGATATGCTATTTTGGGGTCAATCTATTAGGAATAGGGTTACATAGTTATGGTTCATTTACGTTAACCTATAGTTAAATTCAAGAAAAGTTCTTAAGAATACAAACAGAATGCAATACGCAATACGGTGTATATAAAAATCTTGTCTCAACCGGCGAGAACCATGTGAATCAAGTAGTATAGTGATTCACGCGGTTCTCGCAAAGACCAAGTACATTGGGTAAAAATTGAAATTCATATTTTGTTTTGACTTTATTTAAAATTTAAGAGAATCAAAATCCTTCTTTTTTTTTAAGAAAACAAAACTATCTATAAAAATAATTAGATAGAATACCTTCAACCTTGTCAACTGATAGTGAAAGAACAAAATCGGGGTACATACCAATACCTATTACAGGTAGAAAAATGGAGATGGAAACAAATAACTCGCGCGGTCCAGAATCAAAAACATAAGAGTTTGGAGTATTAAATAACTTGTATCCATAGAATATCTGGCGTGACATAGATAATAAATAAATAGGAGTTAATATCATTCCAATTGCCATTACAAAAGTGATGGCAATTTTGGGCATTAAAAGATATTTTTGGCTGGTAATTATTCCTAAAAAGACTAGCACTTCTGCAACAAAACCGCTCATACCCGGTAATGCAAGGGAAGCCATGGAAAAGCTACTGAACATTGTAAAGATTTTTGGCATGGGGATAGCTACTCCACCCATTTCATCGAGATAAACAAGACGTATTCTATCATAACTCGTTCCTGCCAAGAAAAAAAGTGCAGCACCAATAAAGCCATGAGATATTATTTGTAAAATAGCTCCATTGAGTCCCGTATCGGTTATCGAAGCAATTCCTATAAGTATGAAACCCATATGAGATACGGAGGAATAGGCTATTCTTTTTTTTAAATTACGTTGGCCGGGAGATGTTGAAGCTGCATAGATTATTTGTATTGTGCCTACTATCATCAACCAAGGAGAAAATATAGAATGAGCGTGTGGTAATAATTCCATATTAATCCGAATCAATCCATACGCTCCCATTTTTAATAAAATTCCGGCTAGAAGCATACAAGTACTGTAATGCGCCTCTCCGTGGGTATCTGGTAACCATGTATGTAGGGGTAGAATCGGCAATTTGACAGCAAAAGCAATAAAAAATCCAATATAGAATATGATTTCCAAAGCCACAGGATACGACTGATTAACTGATGTTTCAAAATTTAATGTTGGTTCATTAGAACCATATAAACCGACACCCAGAACTCCCATTAAGAGAAAAATGGAACCCCCCGCCGTGTACAAAATAAATTTTGTGGCTGAGTAGAGACGTTTCTTTCCTCCCCACATGGATAGAAGTAGATAAACCGGAATTAATTCTAATTCCCACATGATGAAAAAAAGTAAAAGGTCCCGAGAAGAAAATGATCCTATTTGACCACTGTACATTGCTAACATCAAGAAATGAAATAATCGAGAATCCCGAGTAACAGGCCAGGCTGCTAAAGTAGCTAAAGTAGTGATAAATCCTGTTAATAAAACGGGTCCTATAGACAGTCCATCTATTCCTAATTTCCAACGGAAATCAAAAAAATTGATCCATTTATAGTCCTCTACTAGTTGGATTAATGGATCGTCCAATTGGAAATGATAACAGAATGCATAGGTTGTTAGAAGAAGTTCTAACATGCATATACATATAGTATACCACCTAATTACCCTATTTCCTTTATGGGGAAGAAAGAAAATTAAGGAACCTGCAAATATTGGTAAAACTACAATTATTGTTAACCAAGGAAATTTGTTCGTGGTAAAGACAAGATACACTTGGACCAGAAAAACCTGTGCCCCAAAATAAGAGATTTTTGAGCACAGGTTTTGGCGGTAAAAAAAAATGGACTCAAGTAGGGGTTTCTGTAATGTATTAATAAGCTATACCCATGCTGCGGGTTGTTTCATGCCATAAATAAACTCGAACACTCAAGAAATCTGTTGGGCAGGCGGATTCACATCTCTTACAACCGACACAATCCTCTGTTCTTGGAGCAGAAGCTATTTGTTTGGCTTTACATCCGTCCCAAGGTATCATTTCTAATACATCCGTAGGACAGGCTCGGACACATTGAGTACACCCGATACATGTATCATAAATCTTTACTGAATGCGACATTGGATCTATCCATTTTTGAACGTGAGAAGGTTTCAATCTAGTAAATGGATAAATGAATTATATATTTCAATACTAGTACTAGATGAATCGATGAGTTCCCCGAGTTTTTTTTAATCTATTTCTGGATTGACAGTGCCAAAATACTTTGATTTCTTATCTTTGTGATAATGATAACATGATCATATCTTACGTGATAGACCTGCTAATTTGAATTAATTTATATTATAAAAATTTGAATTTCTATGATAATATTACTTATTCAATAAATTCGATTGATTTATACGAGTTGATTTTCTGTTACGATAAATTGATGAAACAATAGCAAGTCCAATAGCGGCTTCAGCAGCTGCAATAGCTATAACAAAAATAGAAAAAATGGCTCCTTTTAATTGACGATTATCAAAAAAATCAGAAAATGTTACAAAATTGAGATTAACCGCATTTAATATAAGTTCAAGACACATAAGAGCCCTAACCATATTTCGACTTGTAATCAATCCATATAGACCAACAGAAAATAAATAGGCACTCAAAACAAGTACATGTTCGAGCATCATTAACCAACTCCTTATCAATCTCGATTCATTTCAATATGAACAACAATTTAACCAATCGGATTGACTAGAATATAGCGAGTAATGTAATAAAGGAATATATTGGGAATAGATTGAACTAATAAAGAATTTATATTTTATATACAAAGTCAAATAGAAAAAAGGAAATACATGTGATAGCTCATAACAAGGTTTTTCCAGTTCTAAAGAGTTATTATTGACGAGCTACAGCAATTGCGCCGATTAACGCAACTAAAAGAATTATTGAAATGAATTCAAACGGAATAAAAAAATCTGTTGATAAATGAATCCCAATTTGTTGACTATTACTTATCAGATCTTGCTCTATAATCTGGTTTGCTTTTGTAGTCCAAATAATCCCGTACCATGACGTATCTGGAATAGTAGCAATTAGTGAAACAAAAAGACTTGTACAGACCACGGAAGTTACTCCATCTCCCACGGTCCAAAGATGGAAATCTTTGGAATATTCTGAACCATTTATGAACATCACAGCAAAAATGATTAAAACATTTATGGCTCCTACATAAATAAGGAGCTGCGCAGCAGCTACAAAATGGGAGTTAGATAGAATATAGAATAACGATATACAAACAAAAACCAATCCCAACGAAAAGGCAGAATAAATGGGATTGGCAAGTAATACTACTCCCAGCCCCCCTAATATAAGACCCAATCCCAGAAAGACTAAAAGAAAATCATGTATTAGTCCAGGTAAATCCATTATATATAAAATAAGAGATAAATAAATCAAAATCTTGCATAACTTTATTGACCCGGTCAGGAAAAAAGAAGTAACTCTACTTTTATAATAGTTCTTAATTATTAAATTTGAAAAATTCCATTTTCATGGATATGGATTGATGTAGATATTGTTATTGGCCTAATCTCTCGAAAGAGTAATTTGAGTCTATCTATTTTCAAATCATCAATATGGACTATAGAAAAGAAATCTATTTTGAATATGAATATAAATTCAAAGAATATTAATATAAATTCAAATATAAATTCAATTCAAACAAAATTCTCGCCCCCTAATCAATATAATTATGAATATAATTGTAGTTATTCACCAAACAAAAACCTTCATTCTTTTCGATCAAAATGAATTCTTAAGTTTTTATTTCAGGCAAATCTAAAATTGTTCGAATTGTGTAATCGTCAATTATTGACATTGGTAACCGACCCAAAGCAATTTGATTATAATTCAATTCGTGACGATCATAAGTAGAAAGTTCATATTCTTCAGTCATTGATAAACAATTTGTTGGACAATACTCAACGCAATTACCACAAAATATACATATTCCGAAATCAATACTGTAATTAAGCAATCGTTTCTTTCTAATATCAGTTTCCAATTTCCAATCAACAACGGGTAGATCTATAGGACA